CATACCCAACCTGGATATTGCGAGGTACCCTACTATAATATAATAGGGTCAAAAACCCTTGGAGGGTAAAAATGTGGAAATGAGGTAATTCAGATTCATCGCAGCTCCCCGTAAAGAATTTCAATGTTTGAATTGGGAGCTCATAATGTAGGACTTATCTGATCTTATCAATTGTTTTTATAAATTTTGTTAGAAAATTTTTTTTTTTGAAGAAATCGTGAATCTTTCTCAGTATTAAAGATCTCATCGAAAACTTACAGCAGCTTGCCAAACAAGGGCTAAGAGAAAAAAGAGTACGGGTATAACTGGCATAACATCTACGATTGGATTTAAAAAGGCATAAGCCTCGGGCAATTTGGCGAATAAAAAACTACTCGAATGAAGGGCCGAATTAAGACAGATACATATTAAACTTAAGATATTAAGCATACCAAACATTTCGTTTTTAGAGAGAATTTTATTTTTATCGAGTTATTGATATAAGGGAAAAATAAAGAAAAGAAAGAAGAGAAGGTTTGCCAAAAATCTTTCTTTTTCTTTGAACTCCCCCAATCAAAAATCCTTCAATTCTTAAATCAGAATATCAGAATAGAAGAAATTATACTTTCATACAATATCTTAATTGAATTATATGTAATGATCAATGAATTCATTTAGATTCTACATCTACACACATGCCGAATCTTAGCAACGCCTATTCTATAGATATTTGATTTAGGCTGGAATTGACGAACAGCAAATATCCATGTTAGTGTTTATTAGTGCCCAATAAGAATCTAAATGGGGCGTGGCCAAGTGGTAAGGCACCGGGTTTTGGTCCCGTTATTCGTAGGTTCGAATCCTTCCGTCCCAGACTGATTCTATTAGAGGAAGGGTGAGATACTTTTAGCCATCTCCCCCTCTAAAAGTAGGGGAATATTGGATACAATGTGATTCTTTTTTTTTTTTTTTCAGATTTATAATCATTGTTTTATGAATTATATACTCTTTATTGTATTGTTATTGATTCACTTTCTCACAAACGTATCAATTCACATTCTTACAAAGGAAATCGAGTGTCAACCACATGTGTATAATGTATAAAAAGAAAATCTATTTTATTTTTATTTTATAGAAAGTATGGAAAGATAAATGAGAGTATCATTCCTATGATATAGGATCATGTTAAATCCTTGCTGAGACTTCTCCAGATAAAAAAAAAAAAAAAAGACCTAAGCTTCCATATATATAAGCTTATATATATATAAGGAAGTATAAGTAAGGTGTGGACTACTAGGTATCAATTAAGCCAATGATTATTCATGATTCCATATTGAATCAATTCCATACCGGGCATACGCATACCGGTTCCAAATTAGAGGAATGTTATGGTAAAACTTCGTTTGAAACGATGTGGTAGAAAGCAACGTGTGACTTGAAGGACATCATCCGTTGTGGATGCGGGAATCCACCATTTTATATATCTGTGAAGATGCTCTTGGCTCGACATAGTTTGTTCTGTTCCACTAAGGAAACCTTTTTTTTTTTTTTTTGTTGTAAATAGTACATGATGGAACTCGAGTATAAAGTATTGATTTATTTATCAGGGGAAGAGTCTAGGGTTAGTATCAATCAATAGGTTGGAAAAACTTCGTAACGTAAGTATATCTTCGATATAGAAATATAAAGGTTTAAATTAAAATAAAATGGGGTTCAAACCAAAAAGTAAAATAGTTCGGAATTGGTAAAAATATTTGATCCTAATTGTATCGTAGGGGAATCAATCATTCGTACGATTCTTTCAATAGAAAGAAATAACAAAAGGTATGTTGTTGCCATTTTGAAACGATTAAGGATCGCCGAAGTAATGTCTAAACCCAATGATTCAAAGGAAGGATAACGGATACCAGAACAAGTAAACGCCATTTTTCAACTGTTTCAACAACTAGAACTAAATTAGAATACGGAAAAAAAATTCTAGGCGAGACAAATAAAATGGGTTAGAGACGGCTCAATAAATGTTTAAGGTTAAGGATCCCCTTTTGAGGCCTTTGATAATTACATAACTTGAGTTATGAGTACGAATGAGATATTTATTCTCTTCTGAGAAGAACAAAAAATGACTCAAATTAGAGTCTAATTAAAAACTTTTTGGATACATTTGCCACTATATACATAAACATAAATTCGAATCATTCTTTCTTGAGCCGTATGAGGAGAAAACCTCCTATACGTTTCTAGGGGAGGGGGGGGGATTCCTCATCTACATCTATCCCAATGAGTCATCTATCGAATCGTTGCAATTGATGTTCGATCCCGAAGAGAGGGAAGAGATCTTCGTAAAGTAGGTTTTTACGATCCGATAAAGAATCAAACTTATTTAAATGTTCCCGCTATTCTCTATTTCCTTGAAAGAGGCGCTCAACCTACAGGAACTGTTCATGATATTTCAAAGAAGGCGGAGGTCTTTAAAGAACTTCGAGTTAATCAAACAAAGTCCAATTAATGGAATCAAAAAGGGATGCCTAGTATCTGACTTTATGTAATTATTTCTCCACTGATCTCTTTTTTTTTTGATGGACTCCCCTAACAAACAAAGGGGGCAATCCTGCTTATTGTATAAGTATCTCTATTCAAAAAATTGGATATTTTTTCCTACTTTTTCCTTGACTTATTCCCCCGTTTATGTTTACGCTACATTTCTTATTTATGTAGTTCCAATCCAACACAAGTACTTTACTTAATTATTTAGGTTTGATGGTTTGATCTATTTGATATTTTTTTGTTTTCTCAACATTCAATTTATATTGACAATGTTGTATCGAACAAATATAATTCGATCGTGGAGAAAAAAATAAATTTCTCCACGGTCCATAAGTTTGTTTATTTACTTCATTTAAATGATGGGTTCACCAAATTCACTACGGCACAAGAATAAAAGTTAATTTATTCAATGAAAAAAAAAAAAATGATGTAATCATGTTTTTGGGGTTTACCCATTTTTACACCTATCCATATGAATTGGGGAATACGTTGTATTTTAATCTGATGTTGTTCATTGTTTTTTTTTTTTTTTGTTTTTTTTTTTTTTTTTTTTTTTTATTTTTTTTTTTATATTTTATGGTAAATATAATATAATATTATAAATAAAAAATTATAATATTATAAATAAAAAATAAAATATATATATATAATTTATATATTATATAAATATTATTATATATATAATTATATATATATTTAATATATTTTATTTTTATTTTATTCCGATCATATCTACAATCTTATTCATTATCCGGGTTGCTAACTCAATGGTAGAGTACTCGGCTTTTAAGTGCGACTATGATCTTTTACACATTTGGATGAAGCAACCAATTCGTCCATACCATTGGTAGAGTTTGTAAGACCACGACTGATCCAGAAGGTGAATGAATGGAAAAAATAGCATGTCGTATCAATGGGGAACTTAGAGAATACTTCATCCTTACCAGATTGGCAAAAAAGATTGTCTTTGCTTCTTTTCTTGTAACGGGACTAAAAAAATTAACCCTAAGGTCAAGTGAATAAATGGATAGAGCTCTATGTCTCCAATTATAGGGAAAGAAAAAGCAACGAGCTTTTTTCTTTTTTTATTATATTATAATATTAATATATATATAATTTTATATTATAATATAAAATATAGAATATATATAAATAGAATTCTTATATTATTCTAATTCTATTTAAATAATATGAATTAGAATTCGAATAATTTCCCGATTTAATTAGACGTTAAAAATAAATATATTAGTACCTGATGCGGGAAAAGGTTCCCCTGTGAGTGGATGGTAGATTTCCCTTTTTTTTTTTATGAATCCTAATTATTAACTCTATTACGGAGTGAGTAAAGACGAATGTGTAGAAGAAATCGTATACTGACAAAGCTAATTTTTTCCAAAGTCAAAAGAGCGATCGGGTTGCAAAAATAAACAATTTCTTGACATCCTTTTAAACTATAACGTGCAACTCTAACGAAAATAAAAATGGGATGGAAAAAGAGAGTATTTGTTGATTGGTCTCCTTGTCTCCCGGGTATCCCTTTTTATTTATTTTATTTTTTCTTACTATATGCCTTGTTTTGACTGTATCGCACTATGTATCATTTGATAACCCAAGGAATCCCCTATTCCTTCGGTTCAAGTAGAATTACAATTTTAATGTAAATGGAGGAATTACAAGGATATTTAGAAATGGGTAGATCTCCACAAAAGCACTTCCTATATCCACTTCTCTTTCAGGAGTCTATCTATGTACTTGCTCATAATCATGATTTAAATGGATCGATTGTTTACGAATCGATGGAAAATTTAGGTTATGACAAAAAATTCAGTTCACTAATTGTGAAACGCTTAATTATTCGAATGCATCAACAGAACCCTTTTACTATTTCGGTTACCCATTTTCACCAAAAAGGATTCATTAGGAAAAGCAATAATTTGGATTATCAAACCATATCAGAGGCTTTTGCAGTCATTATGGAAATTCCACTTTCCCCGCAATTAGTATCTTGCCTGGAAGAACAAGAAATAGCAAAATTTCATAATTTACGATCTATTCATTCAATATTTCCCTTTTTTGAGGACAAATTATCACATTTAAATCATGTGTTAGATATCCTAATACCCCACCCCATCCATCTGGAAATCTTGGTTCAAACCCTTCACTGCTGGATACAAGATACTCCCTTTTTGCATTTATTGAGATTTGTTCTCCACGAGTCTCGTAATTCAAATAGTTTCATTAGTTCAAAGAAATCCTTTTTTTTTTTTTTCTCAAAAGAGAATCAAAGATTATTCTTGTTTCTATATAATTCTCATGTATATGAATGTGAATCCATATTCGTTTTTATCGGTAAACAAGCCTCTCGTTTACGATCAACATCCCCTGGAGCCCTTCTTGAGCGAACATTTTTCTATGGAAAAATGGAGCATTTTTTAGTAGTGCTTTGTAATCATTTTCAGAAGACCCTGTGGTTACTT